TTCCACTTAATCCCTCTTTCATGGCCACATATCTTTACGGCTAAGGAATGGGAAATCTTTCTCCTGTTACATGAATCCAATTTTCAGTTCATCCGGGAAAATCCATCTTTTTCTAAACAATGTCTTTGTCATTTGATCCAACAGCCTTCCGTTAGATAGGAACAGATTTGATAAGTACTGATAACTCGCGGATTGAATATTAGAACGGAAAGATCTATTATATAATGAACTAATGGTTCTAAGCCGTCTCCGTCTCTGGCGATTAATAAAAAATTCGAAGTACTTTTCTTTCGGTTTCTTGCTAAACCCGCGTTTATATAGAGTCTCCCTTTGGGAAGTCAGAAGAAGCCCCTTTGACATCTCTTCATCTGTAAAGAATTCTCGATGTGAAAACAGAAAGACAGAGAGCTCATCGTTGAATATGTAAAAGAGTGGATCTCCAGGGTCCCAAATGAATTGGCCTTTTCTAAAAAAGACTTGTTCTTTGGAAGATCTATCTCGTCCCGGGTACTCCACGGTTTCACTCTGCAAGAACTCCCAATCATTCTCTTGAAGCTCCTCCTCTTCATCATATCCATCATCCCCTTCACCATAAAATGCATAATCAAAATATTCATCATTAACTTCATCAGAAATGATCGGCTTGCCCCGAAATGACCTGGCCCAATAGGGAAATTCCAATTCATTGGGCCTTTCGATCCAATCAAATAGAAAGCCCCAAGATTGCCATATTCTAGGAGCCCAAACTATGTGATCGACTACATCCTCCGCTAACTGTTGCGGGTCGGTGCCTTCTGCCCATTCTTTAAACTCCGATTCATAGAGAAATCTACGATCAAAGATAGAACGAGATCCATTTTCCACCATCTCTAAGGGATTCCTTGGTTCGGGCCGAAGAAGCGAGGATCCCACCAGAGCGCCTTCTACTACTTCTAATAGGCCATCAACTAGATCAGAATCCGTCTCAACGAGTCTATAAGAAGTGATCCAATTTTTTTCATCGGGTCCGGGTAGAGACCAAAGATCTTGAGCGATCGATCCGGCAGAACAACTCAAAAGAGAAAGAAGTATCGTTAATTTCTTCATGTTCGTTCCAAGTTCGAAGAACCATTTGTACAAATAAGGATCCCCTTCGTAACATGATTGCTTCTTCATATAGATAGATATAGGATCTATAAGGCAGCAATTATTTATAAGTACATTTTGTGCAACAGCCCTTCCTATCTGATAGAAAAGGATCCCATGATCCGGAACCGGTCTTACATGGGCTCGCAACTCCCAAGTTTGTCTATGAAGAGCGAATCGAATTGTATTCGTGTCTATAATTGATTTCTTCTGTGTAATACTAATCGATAGGGCCTCATTGGTAATTGCTACAAGATCTCGTGCATTGTAACCCATGGCTATGGACCCGAATCCATTAGTATGGAACATTTTCTTTTCCAAGTGAAATCCCCTAGTATATGAAAGGGTGAAAACGTGCTTTCGTTGTTGTGGAATAAGAAGCCTTCGTATCTTAATGCATGTATTTAATTTATTCGGAGCTATTAGAGCGGGATCCACTTTTTGGGGAATATGAGTCGAAGCAATAACAAGAATATCTCTAGTGGACCGTCTTTCACAATTCCCGGAGAGATAGTTCAATAATAAACCGAGGGACTCCGACTCATCCACATACAGATCATGAATGTTTGGAATCCATACTATGCAAGGAGACATTGTTCTTGCCAATTCGAATTGCAAGTGGATAGAAGCTAGGTCTATTTCCAACTCGATAATATACCTAAGTATCTCATCATCCACCGTATACTCCTCCCTCAGCTCCGGGTCCGAGTCCAAGTTCGAATAAAAAGAGTCACGATCATCAATATCGTCCACATCTTTAAGCGCATCCATATAGTCCTTAGCAGGATCGCTATCATCATCAATATCCACATCATCAAGCGCTTCCGTATAGTCCTCAGGATCGAGATCATCAATAACTATTTTCAAATCCAGCTTGTTCAGAAATACCGTAATGAAAGGAAGATAGGAGTTTGTCGCTAGGGATTTGACCAAATAGGATCGTCCAGTTCCTATAGGACCTATCACTAAAATACCCCTAGAGGGGGATAGGGCTAGGCGGAACGAAAAGGGTTTTGGTTTTCCATGAGATGGGAAATGAAAACTATTAACCCCACACGAGGTTTGTGAATAAGTGATTGTCTGATAATGAGCAAGGAATATCCGTCTTTCTGCTAAACAGGATGTATTGAACTCATAATTCATTAGATCCTTTTGATGAATGTCAACTACGTATCGTAAGTAAATTGCTCCCGCTTGTTCAAACATTTGATAACCATAGTCACTCTTTACTAAATGATCAATATGAGTCAGACTCCATAGAATTTGATCAATCCCTTTTTCTGGCCTTAAGGTGGAGAAATGAAACGAGTAAACTCTCTCTTTATCCAAAAACCAATCACAGGTCTCGATCCAGGATTCTATTTCATCATGAGTC